TCGTCGGTTTTTTTAAGGTTAGGATTAAAACGAAAACGAAGGATCAGCCCATACAGAATCTGAACTAATAATTATAAAACTAATAACCAACTCATCGCTTCGCATTATCTGGATCTAAAAAACCAACCAGGCAAGATATGTTATATTGGTCATATCATTGTAGCAACTGAAATTTTTTTGCATAAAAAAAACAATACGATTATGAGTTGTGAAGCAAGAAAAGTATGCGGATAAATGGAAGGGTGAAAGAAAGATAGAAAAAAAATATGAATGATATATAATTCCAATATGGAATATGTAAGGTCTATGGGTCATCTCATAAAAGGTAGTGTAATAAAGCATTAAGACTGATGGATTCATAATTAGATGAATCTGTTCATAGAACAAAAAAGCCAAGAGCCCCGAGACAATAAAGACTGAGAAGATTGACTCAAGAACAAATTTTATTCAGGGCTCCATTGTATAATTAAGACCTAAACATTAATCGAGAGGCGATGGGAACGAGGGAACCCCTGAATACATAATATTCTATTGAAAACGAATCCTAATAATTCATTGGGTAGGATGGCGGAAGGAACCCAAGACCAATCCATTTATTATGAGAGGTCGGTTCATGGGCTAATTAACCCGCGAACCCAAACACATATAAAAAGAGTAAATATTCGCCCGCGAACGTTTCCATTTTATTAGATTTCTAAATTTGGGTCGTATAATCAAATAATAGATAAAAAAAGAAAAGGCAAAACAAAATAAGGATTTATTATAACTGTATAATAAAAGAAAAAATAACAAAACGAGATTCTATATATCTATAATTTTTTAGAAAACTCTAATAAAAAAATTATTCTAGAATCTATAAAGAGTTTCGTTTTCTATCAAAAGAAGATATAAAAATTTCTAATAGATGGATTAAATGGAATCTCAAAGAATCCCACGATTCAATCTATTATTGAATAAATACATGTATATTTTTTTGAATCGTTTCATTCGCGAGGAGCTGGATGAGAAGAAACTCTCATGTCCGGTTCTGTAGTAGAGATGGAATTGAGAAATAACCATCAACTATAACTACGGGTTTTCTTGGTCTAAAGCATTTGTGGTATCTCCTTCTTACTTTCCTTACAGAATAGCTCCGTTAGCATAAACGAAGCCATCTATGCGATAAGTCCGTGAACTTGGGCGAACCTAGTGTAGATCTGTTTAGCTTCGCCCTGCTTCCCGTTACTGTGCTTTACGTGCTGCGCCGCCTTTTTATACCCATGCATATAAAGGTCTGTTTGGGCAATGTGATTCTGGGTGTCTTTGTGCATACCCAAGTCCCTTTCCTAGGGGGCTTATAACCCATCGACAATAATTTGGTCCATCTTATGAAATACTTTACCCACCTCATCGTCTTTTATATCGGTCTTTTCGATAAAGTTATCGCCGCAGGTTTGACGGATATGCTTGGGTTAAGTAATGAAGCCGTATTAAATGTAGAATCAAAGGAAAGCAGTCTTTGTTTGAGATGAAAAAACAACAATGGCAGATTTCTTTTTTTTTTTTTGACAAACAATATTTCTTTTTTTTTATTTCGCCCTTTGCATTGAAAGAAAAGATTCCAAAATAATATGATTCAACCTCAAACCCTTTTGAATGTAGCAGATAACAGCGGAGCCCGAGAATTGATGTGTATTCGAATCATAGGGGCTAGTAATCGACGATATGCTCATATTGGTGACATTATTGTTGCTGTAATCAAGAAAGCCGTCCCAAATACACCTCTAGAAAGATCAGAAGTGATCAGAGCTGTAATTGTACGTACTTGTAAAGAACTCAAACGAGAAAACGGTATGATAATACGATATGATGACAATGCTGCGGTTGTTATTGATCAAGAAGGAAATCCAAAAGGAACTCGAATTTTTGGTGCGATTGCCCGAGAATTGAGACAGTTAAATTTCACTAAAATAATTTCATTAGCACCTGAAGTATTATAAGATGGGACCCTGAAATAGTTATAGTATTGGAATAAAATTAATTAGTAGATTGTGTATCACGTATATACCTTTTAAAATTTAAAACGATTTAATAAAAAAGCATGTTGATTAGATCCAAATTCAAAGTAACCAAAAATTTTCGTTTATCATGGGTAAGGACACTATTGCTAACATAATAACCTCTATTCGCAATGCTGACATGAATAGAAAAGGAATGGTTCGAATACCATCTACTAACATCAACGAAAACATTGTTAAAATACTTTTACGAGAAGGTTTTATTGAAAACGTAAGGAAACATCGGGAAAGCAACAAGGATTTTTGGGTTTTAACCCTACGACATAGAAGAAATAGGAAAGGACCATATAAAACGATTTTTAATTTAAAACGGATCAGTCGACCTGGTCTCCGAATCTATTCTAACTATCAACGAATTCCTAGAATTTTAGGTGGAATGGGCATTGTAATTCTTTCTACTTCTCGGGGTATAATGACAGACCGAGAAGCTCGACTACAGGGAATCGGCGGAGAAATTTTGTGTTATATATGGTAATCTTTATGATATTCGAATTATACACAGAACTTCCCTATTTGTAAAAAAAAGAGAAGAGGTGAGTTTCAAATACCACTCCTCCTTGATTAATTGATACTTTGAAAGGGGTTTCATATGGAATGAAAGGAATGAAAGAAAAGAACAAAGAAGGGATTTATGAAGGTTTAATTAATGAATCACTTCCCAATGGTATGTTTGGGGTTTGTTTAGATAATGAGGATCGAATTCTAGGTGACGTTTCAGGAAGGATTCGACATAGTTTTATACATATACTAGGAGTCAAAATTGCAGTAAGTTGTTACGATTCAACCAGAACCAGAGGGCGTATAGTTTAGAGACTACGAAACAAAGATTCGAATGATTAGGTGAAGTAGTCTTTTCAGTTGCAATATTCTTTTTTTTTAGGGATCCAAGTCGAAATAGAAAATTTCAAGAAACTTATTTTCTTCCAATAAGTAGATTCGGAATTACGGTAAGGAATGACAAATATGAAAATAAGGGCCTCGATTCGTAAAATTTGTGAAAAATGTCGACTAATCCGTAGGCGGAGACGAATTATGGTAATTTGTTCCAATCCGAGACATAAACAAAGACAAGGATAATCTTTATAAAAAAAGGACCCATAAGGATATACACATCCAAATAAATAAAGGATCCGTTTTGACATGAAATGGATATATCCATATATCTTTGACTTAGATTTATGAGATGATAAAATATGGCAAAACCCATACCAAGAATCGGTTCACGTAGAAATGGACGTATTAGCTCGCGTAAAAGTACGCGTAGAATACCAAAAGGCGTTATTCATGTTCAAGCAAGTTTAAACAATACAATTGTGACTGTTACAGATGTACGGGGTCGGGTAATTTCTTGGTCCTCCGCCGGTACTTGTGGATTCAAAGGTACAAGAAGAGGGACACCATTTGCCGCTCAAACCGCAGCAGGAAATGCTATTCGGGCAGTAGTGGATCAAGGTATGCAACGAGCAGAAGTGATGATAAAGGGCCCTGGTCTCGGAAGAGATGCAGCATTAAGAGCTATTCGTAGAAGCGGTATACTCTTAAGTTTCATACGGGATGTAACCCCTATGCCACATAATGGCTGTAGGCCCCCTAAAAAACGACGTGTGTAAAAATAAACATTGAAGAGAAATTTCAAGAGAAATAAATAATTCAATGATTTTATCAAAAAATATTACTATGGTTCGAGAGAAAATAAGAGTATCGACTCGGACACTAAAGTGGAAGTGTGTTGAATCAAGAGCAGACAGTAAGCGTCTTTATTATGGACGCTTTATTCTGTCTCCACTTATGAAGGGTCAAGCCGATACTATAGGCATTGCGATGCGAAAAGCTTTGCTTGGAGAAATAGAGGGAACATGTATCACACGTGCAAAATCTGAAAAAATACCACATGAATACTCTACCATAGTCGGTATTCAAGAATCAGTACATGAAATTTTAATGAATTTGAAAGAAATTGTATTGAGAAGTAATCTGTATGGAACTCGTGATGCGTCTATTTGTGTAAAGGGTCCTGGATGCGTAACTGCTCAAGACATCATCTTACCACCTTCTGTGGAAATCATTGATAATACACAGCATATAGCTAACCTAACGGAGCCAATTAATTTGTGTATTGAATTAAAGATCGAGAGGAATCGCGGATATCGTATACAAACGCCAAATAATTTTCAAGACGCAAGTTATCCTATAGATGCTATATTCATGCCTGTTCGAAATGCGAATCATAGTATTCATTCTTATGGAAATGGGAATGAAAAACAAGAGATACTTTTTCTCGAAATATGGACCAATGGAAGTTTAACTCCTAAAGAAGCACTTCATGAAGCCTCTCGGAATTTGATTGATTTATTTATTCCGTTTTTACATCCGGAAGAAGAAAACTTCCATTTAAAAACCAATAAACAGAAAGTTACGTTACCTATTTTGACTTTTCATGAAAAATTGGCTAAACTAAGGAAAAAGAAAACCGAAATAGCATTAAAATATATTTTTATTGACCAATTCGAATTGCCTCCTAGGATCTATAATTGCCTCAAAAGGTCCAATATACATACATTATTGGACCTTTTGAATAATAGTCCAGACGAACTTATGAAAATGAAATATTTTCGCATAGAAGACGTAAAACATATATTAGACATTCTCGAAATGGAAAATAATTTTCTATAAATTTTGAATCCATTGGATTCTTTTTGTAGAAAAACTTTAGACTTTATAAAAGAAAACAAAAAAAGACTAAAACGAAGTTTGAATCTTTAACGGAATCTGTATACTCAAAATCAATCAAAAATTGAATTAAATATGTGTATCTAGGGGGACTTCACTTTGAAGCAACTATTCCCTAGATACACACGTCGTGATATTTTATTTATTTCGTTTAACTTAGTTAAAATTTTTCTGGATTTCAATCCCTAAATAGTTAGCCATTACAACGAGGTTATGGATTGGTTTCCCGATGACGCCATGGTTAGTTTTTCTGCCAACAGCGATGACCTGCTGCTTTGCCTAAAACCTTAAATAACTGTAAGAGGTTTTTTCCATGTCAATTATTAGGGCGTCCATGCCTTTGGTAATTTTCTTGTGGGTTATTGAATAAACCGTGACATGCTTCATAAACTTTATGCCCTTTCTTTATGGTAAGGCCGTTATAAAGGTTTCCTCAACGTTTACCTAGACGCCCAAGTGGTTAGTAACTACCAAGATCTTGGCGATTCGGGTGCAATGTACGTTATCATGGATCTTAATGATGACCTTTTTATATATTTTCTAGTAACCCGGTACGCCCAAGAGGCATTATTAATACTGGGTATGGGAATCGGTTAAATCGAGAATTATGTCCTAGTAAGTTTAGACCAAAAAAACACATATTAGGATAGGTGAATTATTATGGATCCATCCCCCGAAGGAACCGGACATGATAATTTTTCATCATCCGGCTCGAGCACAAATCAAACGAACCAACTGGATCCAGATAAAAAATCGATATCTTATCCATATCCAAGCATATATAAAATAAATGATTGATTCAATGTAAGAAAAAATGTCACAGATTATGTTTTCCGGAGTTACAATTATCCATTGCAAGGAATTCAGTTCTTATAGATAAATGCTCAATACCCAAGTGGGCTTCCAAAGTTGATAATGTTCAAGTGCTTTATGGGTCGTCTCAGACCTTGCGATGGGGCTTTAGCCCCCAAAAATATTGATACTTTTTACATCCAAAGGATTTACTTGTTACTAATAGAGTCTAGCCTATGTTCTTCTTTAGATCCCTTGTTTCACTCCGATAGTATCATAAATCGAGTCAATGCAGAGGAAATAAATGCATTTTCATACTATTAAGTAAGTGAAATAGATAAAACATAATGCCATATATATCACCTAGTCTACTGGATCTTACGGAGCCTGTTCATGCACGACATGATCAAGTCTGATCATAGAAAAGATTCTTTTCAAGCGAACCAGCCTACCCTCGGTATGGAGCTTTCACGGTGGTTGGAATAAAGACACATTTGGTTGTGAATCCCAATGTGGCAGATAAAAAGACATATATCCACACGGCCCAATCAATAGTTCAAGTCACACACTCCCATAATCCATTTTATCTTCGAAGAATTCCCTTCAACTATCAGTGAAAAATAACGAATAAAATTTCGTGGAGTTGAAGGGAAATATCCAAATACATGTCTTATTTTTCAATAATCCATATTTGCAGCAATGAAAGACTCTTCTTCCTCCCCCGAGTAATCATAAATAACTAATTACAAATCTATGATTTCTATTCTCTATAAAGGACCAGAAATGCCTTGCTTACGTATCATTGGGAAGTGCATTAACATAAATACGGCAGTAAGAAGAGGTAATACAAAAGTGTGTAAACTATAAAAACGAGTCAAGGTAGATTGTCCCACACTAGCACTTCCTCGTAATAACTCTACCAAAGGCGACCCTATTACTGGAATAGCTTCCGGTACACCTGTTACAATTTTGACTGCCCAATAACCAATTTGGTCCCAAGGTAAGGAATAACCAGTTACACCAAAGGATGCGGTCAATACAGCCAGAACCACACCTGTAACCCAAGTCAATTCACGAGGTTTTTTAAACCCACCAGTAAGATACACGCGAAATACGTGCAGGATCATCATTAAGACCATCATACTTGCCGACCATCTATGAACTGATCGGATTAACCAACCAAAGTTAGCTTCCGTCATTATATATTGAACAGAAGCAAAAGCCTCAGTAACGGTCGGACGATAGTAAAAAGTCATAGCAAACCCCGTAGCTACTTGTACTAAAAAACAAGTAAGCGTAATTCCTCCTAGACAATAAAATATGTTGACATGAGGAGGAACGTATTTGCTAGTTATATCATCTGCAATCGCCTGAATTTCAAGACGTTCTTCGAACCAATCGTACACTTTACTCATATTGAGATAGGTAAACCAAGGGGATCCCCCTCTGAGAACCGTATATGAGAATTTCGTCTCGTACGGCTCAAACAGAAACACCCAAATACCCCTCGTAACGGATATGTGTACTAAAAAGTTTCAAACTTCTTAATGCTATGATTCTATTTTTTCTCTGAAGATACGAAAGAATCAAAATCCGAAAAGTCTTCTTTATAGTTATAATGCCCAAATATCAAGTCGGCTCATTCGTATTTCTATTGATCATTAGGGGCCTCTTGAATCTTCTATATTACCTATTTTTTTCTTTGATTGATGTGTAATGCGACTTTACTCTTGTTTTCTTTATTATTGATAGGAATTCTCTTGTTAAGACCCTATGAATCAATTAAAACCTTAGATTCATACTAGAACCACGATGATTCAATAAAACCTTCCAAAAAAGTTCAAAAATTCCCTGAGTAAGAACCCTTGGATTATCACTTATTCAATGACTTAATATAATGAAAAAAAAGACAAAGAAACGTTTATCCTTTAACCAAAATAAGTATAAATGAAAGAATAAAATTTTTTGAATTTATCACTTCTAACTCTTTTTTCGGAGTCCGGCCACGAGGTCTAATAAGTATGAATCATAGTTCTAATATTTTGTAATCTATTTCATAAATTCTGTGCTCCAGATACTAGCCTAGACTGAATATCCAACGAGATAAAATCATCTTGATCAAGATGACCGACTTCTTCTCTGTCGTATCCATAGGATCAATTCTAACAAGTCACACACTCATATTCCGGAAATACAGAAAAAAAATAAATTCCACGATCGAACTACCAAAAAAGAGTGGGCTAAAAAGCGGAAACCTACATACTTTCCGTTTTAGTGAAAAGTTAGTTAGGGATTCTTATGAATCGAATCTAATTGCTTGAAATTCCGTCCAGTAAAATGGAAGAATTATAAATCTCCAAAATAATAGATAGGAATATCGCAAATAGACCCATCGCGACACCCATCAAAGGCGTAGTTCCCCACCCAGGAGCCACTTTACCATATTCTGAATTCAATGGTTTCAATAAACTCCCTACAATAGTTCGTCTTGGCGCAGATCGAGAACTATCCTCAACGGTTTGTGTAGCCATAAATAATCCTATATTTTTTTTTATTCAGTAAGATCTGTTGACTTTGTATACCATTCCGTTGTAAATAAATGATCTTATCATAGATCCATTGTGGTCTTGAAATTATATAATAATGGAAACAGCAACCCTAGTTGCCATCTCTATATCTGGTTTACTTGTAAGTTTTACTGGGTATGCCTTATATACTGCTTTTGGGCAACCCTCTCAACAACTAAGAGATCCATTCGAGGAACACGGGGACTAGTTGAAGTAATGAGCCTCACAATATTGTGAGGCTCATTACTTCAATTGAGATAATCAGAAATCATTTAACCTTTTTAGTTGGAACTTTAGGCGGTTCGCGAAAAAAGATAGCGAAAAAAATTATTCCTAGAGTCGAGACTAAGAGGAATGTATAAACCAATGCTTCCATAGATTTGATTTCGGTTTACAATTATAGCTTCCATACCTATTTAGTTGGGATCTTTTTACGGATAAAAAAAAGACCAAGACAAGAGTCAAAGAAATGAAAAGTCATCAATCCGAATCAAGATTTATCCGGTACCCTATCTACGTCAAATCAAAAAATAAAGGAAAAAAGGAACAGAGCAATCTTGTATCAGACTATACTCTTTTTGTAGTTGGATCTCCAAGTTTTTGGAATGCCCCAAATTCTACTTGAGCGTCCAAATCTGGGTCAATCCCCGCAAAGACATCCCTGAACAAGGTTCTAGCACCATGCCAAATGTGTCCGAAGAAGAAGAGCAAAGCAAACGAAGCATGCCCAAAAGTAAACCAACCCCTTGGACTGCTACGAAAAACCCCATCGGATTTCAAAGTAGCACGATCTAATTCAAAAATTTCACCCAATTGAGCACGTCTAGCATATTTTTTCACAGTAGCAGGATCACTATAACTGACTCCATTGAGTTCACCGCCATAGAACTCAACAGTTACACCGACTTGTTCAACACTATACTTCGATTCTGCTCTTCGAAAAGGAACATCGGCTCTAACAATTCCGTCTCCGTCGACTAAAACAACCGGAAATGTTTCAAAAAAGGTCGGCATACGGCGTACAAAAAGTTCGCGCCCTTCTTTATCTCTAAAAACAGGGTGTCCTAACCACCCAACAGCTATTCCATCCCCGTTGTCCATGGAACCCGCTCTGAATAATCCACCTTTTGCGGGATTATTCCCGATGTAATCATAAAAAGCTAATTTTTCAGGAATTTTAGACCAAGCTTCTGAGAAACTTTTATTTTCGGCTAGCCCGGCACTAACTCTTCGATATATTTCTTGCTGGAAGTATCCCTGATCCCATTGATAACGAGTGGGCCCAAATAATTCAATCGGGGTAGTTGCTGAACCATACCACATAGTTCCAGCAACAACAAAAGCTGCAAAAAAGACAGCAGCGATACTACTCGAAAGGACGGTTTCAATATTTCCCATACGTAATCCTTTGTATAGACGTTGGGGCGGACGAACACTAAGATGGAATAGGCCCGCTAATATTCCCAATGTACCTGCTGCAATATGATGAGAGGCTATTCCACCCGGAACAAAAGGATCAAACCCTTCGACACCCCACGCAGGATTTACAGCTTGTACCCTTCCGGTTAATCCATAAGGATCGGATACCCATATTCCCGGACCATACAACCCTGTTACATGAAATGCGCCAAAACCGAAGCAACCCAACCCTGAGAGAAATAAATGAATTCCAAAAATCTTCGGCAAATCCAAAGAAGGTTTTCCTGTACGTTCATCACAAAATATTTCTAGATCCCAATAGACCCAATGCCAGATAGCTGCTAAGAAGCACAATCCAGAAAACACAATATGTGCTCCGGCCACACCTTCGTAACTCCAAATACCCGGATTCGTTATAGTCCCTCCTGTGATACTCCAACCCCCCCATGAATTGGTTATTCCTAAACGAGTCATGAAGGGGATAACGAACATACCTTGTCTCCACATTGGATCAAGAACAGGATCAGAGGGATCAAAAACAGCTAATTCGTATAGGGCCATTGAACCGGCCCAACCAGCAACTAGAGCTGTATGCATTATATGAACAGAAAGCAAACGACCGGGATCATTCAATACAACGGTATGAACACGATACCAAGGCAAACCCATGGAAATACCCCTTTATCAACGAAAAATAGACACTATGTAACTTTATTGCACTGAAAAAAACTATGCTATGGACCTCCCCTTTTGAGGGGATTATCTTGGCGAAAGAATTAATATTTGGTCTATTCTTTTAGTAATAATGGAACAATTCTATTCTATTCGTAGGAACAAAAAGAAGCAGATCTATTCTATACTCAATAAGTACCAATACGCAATGCTGGATGGGAATTGATCCTATTTTATATGAGTGAATGTATACATATTTGTTCATGATTCAAAAGACCTATTCAGAATAATTTTATCATTCGGTTTTCCTTTTTTATGAACTTATTGAATCTATGTATAAAATATGCTAAACGATAAAATCTGATAAAGGCCGATCTTATTTATTAACCCGTTGTTACGCTTCCACATCAAAGTGAGCTATAGTACTTAATTCTTTTTTCTTTAATGCCTATTGGTGTTCCAAGAGTACCTTTTCTACTTCCTGGAGAGGAAGATTCAGTTTGGATTGACATATAGTGCGACTTGTCAGATATATTGGGTCATATGGTATTTCCCCGTTCTCTCCCCCGATCGAGATATCCTCTCTTTCGCCCAAGACGGATTGATTTAATCATCAAAAATTTGGAGCGTGAAGTGCAATTAGATCTATTTTTTGGGGGGTATCCAAATTAATATTATCAATTAGAATAATTTATGGTTTTCTTGGTTGTACTAATAAAATGAAGTATCCAGGCTCCGCTTAGAAAAAACTCAATTTTGAATCTATCTATTCTATGATTACGACTTGTATCATATTCTATTTCTAAATAGCATCAATATCAAACTGTTAATCAATCGAGTAATATGATGAATACGTTGGTTGAATATTTGGTTAAAAGCATGAAATAAATTGAAAAAAAAATAAGTCGTAGCAAAAAGCCATGCTATTGGGGCATTTGTCCTATATGTGCAAATCCAAATCGGACAGATCTTTACTCGGAGTAGAGCATAAACCTAAAAGAATTAAAGAAGACCATTCGGGAACAAGAAAATAACATCGCAATTTGAATTTGATCTCGATGAAACAATACATCAATGAAAAGTTAGTTCGATAAATTTAATGAATTGGTTTTTTATTTATTGAAATTTATAGTATAGATAAACGACCGCGAGCCAAAGGACAAAACTCATCTTTCTTGAAAAATGGAAGGAAAGAAAAAGCCCCTTCATTAGAAGTTCGAAAGAGTCTTCTAAAGAAGGCTAGAATCTAAACATTGATTCTTTTTTTTCGATATTTTTTTTGAACCGTATGCATCAAAAGGTGCCCGTACGGTTCTTAAGGGATACAATTTTATCCTAATCAACCGACTTTATCGAGACAGATTACTTTTTTTAGGCCAAAATATTGATAGCGAGCTCTCGAATCAACTTATTGGTCTTATGATATATCTCAGTGTAGAGGATGAGACCAAAGATCTGTATTTATTTATAAACTCTCCAGGTGGATGGATAACACCCGGACTAGCTCTTTATGATACTATTCAATTTGTGAGACCAGATGTACAGACAATATGCCTGGGATTAGCCGCTTCAATGGGATCTTTTCTTCTGGTCGGAGGACACATTACCAAACGTATAGCATTCCCTCACGCTCGGCGCCAATGAGTTTTTTTTTTTAGACAAAAAAGAAAACTATGCCTTCGCGATATAAAATATGAATATTAAGTAATAATAGCATGGCACTTTGAATTCGATATGAGAATTTTGTTTCTTGTTTTTTTCTAAACCATTAGATTTTGTATCGAAAGAGTAGTATGAGATAAAAGGCATTTCCGATTTAAAATGATTTCTCGGAGGCCTCTTTCAGCGTCACAAACTTTTTTGTTTTCACGACGGAAGGCTCTTAACAATATTTCTGTTATGAAAGACTACGAAATATTTATTTTCAAATTGAAATACGAAAAAAAAATAAACTTTGGGATTGCTGAATAACAAACGAAATAATAAAGCAACGGAACCATCATAGTATTTTTAAATTACTAAAAAAAAAAAAAGGAAGGGTGGTTATTGGATCATTTACTGCTCTGGATCTAATAGGTCCTATATTTTCTATTCCTTCCACGGAAGGTAAAACTGAATTCCATTGTGGAGCCGTATGCACTGCACAAAGTATGCCTGTACGGTTGTTAATCCTATCTTTTTTTTATTATCTTTGACTCATCATGATCGTGCGAGATAGAGAAAACCATTTATTAAATCATCAGGGTAATGATACATCAACCTGCTAGTTCTTTTTATGAGGCACAAACAGCAGAATTTATCCTGGAAGCGGAAGAACTGCTGAAGCTGCGCGACACCATCACAAGGGTTTATGTACAAAGAACAGGCAAACCCTTATGGGTTGTATCCGAAGACCTGGAAAGGGATGTTTTTATGTCAGCAACAGAAGCCCAAGCTCATGGACTTGTTGATCTTGTAGCGTTTGACTAAAAAATAGCAGGGATTTCACGCAAAAATACGAAAATTTAGATTTTAGCTTCTTACCAGGGTTAATAGACTATTTTCTATTACTATTAATCCCATTAATATAGAAGTAATTCATAATCATCCGGTTAGGATTGATCTAAACCAACTCATTATGTATACAATTCAACATGCCAACTATTAAACAACTTATTAGAAACACAAGACAGCCAATCAGAAATGTCACCAAATCCCCCGCCCTTGGGGGATGCCCTCAGCGTCGAGGAACATGTACTAGGGTGTATGTGCGACTCGTTCAGACCATCGACCGGGACAAAAGAAAGTACAAAATTTTTCCCGTATCAGTGATAAGTACCAGTGAATAGGATAGAATGAATGGAAGAACTCCGTTCTAAAAATCAAAAAGATTTATCGTATCCTTTTATTGTGTATCAAATTTATGGTTTCTATTGGTGCAAATCCAATCACCTCAATTTTCAATTTTAGATGAGAAAGAATTCCCCATTGGTAACAAATGCTTATCAATTAAGCGGAGGAAATCCTATTTAACAGAAAGATTATGGGCCTTATTCTTCGAAGAACGGACTAAGAGGGTCAGCTACCCAACTAATCTTCATAATTAAATGCCGTTACTGTATAGGTGGATCTCGTTGTGAAAGACCGATTACTAGCTAATTCATGGGTAGAGCCAAAGAGAGTGAACTGTACAAGTTAACAATAACATTGATGAAATAAAAGAAGGAGCTCCGGTGTATAGAGAGGACCTCACCGTTTACGAAGTAACCATAGAAACGAAGGAACCCACTATTTCTTTATCCATTTCTATTTTTATTTATTTACTCTATGTTTTTTTTTCTACCTAGTACCAATACAATTTCGTATTTTCGGGTGACTAGAAGAAAAAACGAAATCGTGGTCGGGAAGGTTATAGTAGCAAAAGCCATTGGAATTTTTATTTTATACATTGGAAAAATACGTTTTGTTATTAATAGACTAGGAAAGGAATAACTAAAAGAAAGGAAATCAATTAGTTATTCATCAAAGTTTCATTTATTCAATGACTAGAATTAAACGAGGATATATAGCTCGGAGACGTAGAACAAAAATTCGTTTATTTGCATCAAGCTTTCGAGGGGCTCATTCACGACTTACTCGAACTATTACTCAACAGAAAATAAGAGCTTTGGCTTCAGCTTATCGGGATAGAGGTAGGCAAAAAAGAAATTTTCGACAGTTGTGGATCACTCGAATAAATGCAGTAATTCGATATAATAAGGTAGACTACAGTTATAGTAGATTCATACACAATCTGTACAAGAGGCAGTTGCTTCTTAATCGTAAAATACTTGCCCAAATCGCTATATTAAATAGGAATTGTCTTTATATGATTTCCAATGAGATCATAAAATAAGAAGATTGGAAAGAATCGAGCGGAATGCTTAAAATGGAGTTCTCTGGAGAATGAACTCCGAGAAGGTAGAGTAGAAATTAGTATGATAAAATATCATAATATGATAAAGTGGTCAAAATGAGCAAATATGTTCAATAAAAAAAGATTTATTCTTCTTCCCCTATTCTTTTTTTTCTTACGACACGACAATCAAATCTAGATTTTCAGATTTTTCGAACAAAGCATCAATCCGCGGTTGAATTTCTATTATAATTTCAATTCAATTGAAGAGTAAGCCTATTTATTCCTGGTTCTAAGACCAATAGTTCTAGCGGTCGACTCCCTTCTTTCAAATTGTTTCTCATTATTAAGAAAAGGTAACAAAGATAAAATACGAGCTTGTTTTATAGCAATAGTAATTAAGCGTTGCTGTTTTAAGGTCAATCTATTTACCCGTCTAGATAATATTTTTCCTTGTTCACTAATAAATCGACTAATTAAACTCATGTTTCTATAATCAATTCGATCCCCCGATTGAATCGGGGGCAAACGCTTACGAAAAGATCGTTTGGATTTAAGAAGGAGTCGCTTGGATTTATCCATGGTTTGTTTATTCCTTATCCCGAAAATCCTATTTCGATCGGATCTAAAATTATTTAGAATTAAGAAATAGGATTTGGTTTGTTTATATTAAAATCTAAAATATGTCTGTCTAATCTATGTAATTTTTTATCTTCCTTGGATTGGAAAAGGGTGACACACAGACGATCGGTTCGATCTATTTCTTTATCTCCCCATGAATTGTATGTTTGTAACAACGGGGACAGAATTTTCTCAATTCCAATCGACTAGGCGTATTGTGTCGATTCTTTTGAGTAATATATCTGGAAATCCCCATTGATTCCTTATTAACACCGTTTCGAACACAACGCGTACATTCCAAAATAACTGTTACTCGGACATCTTTACCCTTGGCCATGAACCTCCTTTATTCACGCAACTCTTCCATTTTCCGATCAAAAAATGAAATGAAGAAAAACGAGAAGTTGATAACTTGAAATAAAATTATGAAAGATTTCGTTACAATCAAATAGAAAATATAGTAATACAATGATTTCGAAATTTAGAATCGCAGTACAGTTTTTCATTTAAGTATCTTGTATGATATTGTTGCCCTAGCCATCACATTTTCATTTTCGTTCTCACTTGGAACCCGGCGACGAGTCCGAGTTTGACTGAGGTTGAATCCATTTTTATTCTTTCTCTTTTCTAACTTATTCGAAGTCTAAAAACTCTAAAAAAAAGAAGGGGAAGGGGATTAGTTACAGATATTTGATTGTTTTTCTAATCTTCTTCACCCCTTCCCAAGTCAATAACTAGGATTAAAAAAATGGGAATACCAACGCATCCGGGAATAAACGATTGATCTCGATTAATAGACCTGCTAAAGCCCCGAACCATATAGTACTTACTACCGGTGCCACGGAGAGATATGTTTTTAAATCTCGCATTTTAAACCCTCCTACTTTATAGTAATTTGTAATACATAATGGTATGTAATACCATCAAATGTATATATAGTTAATAACCGCTTGTATTGTCCGTGGAATTCCTAATTCAAATTGAATTGTACAACAGTTCAATTCGGTAGATATTCCCTTTTTTATTAAAAAAAAATATGTTGCTTTACGTTGGATTCCATATTGATTATTTCATACGTATATAATTTTATTATATTTTATATATGATATGAGACAAAAAAGAAGAAATGGCAAGATAATTTGTATATACCAATGGAGGAAATAAATCCAAAATGTGGAAAACAAGCCAGGGATTCTCTACAATGACACTGTAGACCAATTGAAAGGGATGTAGCGCAGCTTGGTAGCGCGTTTGTTTTGGGTACAAAATGTCACGGGTTCAAATCCTGTCATCCCTACCTATTACTTATCTTCTGAACAGTAACGAGGAATCAATTGAGATCCATAAAAATTGAACCTACCTACCCCGAATCAATCTTTTTTTATTTAATTTTATGATATTCTATTTTATAATATTCTATATGATAATATATGTATGCAAGATATATTAGGATTGCATTTAGTTTGATAATAAAACGCTCTTAGTTCAGTTCGGTAGAACGCGGGTCTCCAAAACCCGATGTCGTAGGTTCAAATCCTACAGAGCGTGATTCGATTCTTGTTGTTAGATCGAAAATTATACTCAAATAATTTAACAGAAATAAAAATTTGACCTCCTACTTGTTTTATAGGAGGTCAATCAAAAAAAGAACCGTTAATTAATCAAAGGTCCAACTGATCCCCCCGTCTGTATTGTAAATATGCGGTCACAAATAATCCAGCCAAAGTAATAGGAATTAGACCTAATACGATTCCAAATAGAAAAACTTCAATCATTTCAATTTAGTTGAACGAGGAAAAGGAGAGGTAATATCTATCCTTAAAATATTAATCTGTATTGCCCATGAATCTCAATGACCAAAAATTGGAAATTCAATTGACAAGGTAAAGAACTCTACAATATCAATATATAGAATATACGGAATACCACAGAAATGTTTCTTTTTTTGATCAATTAATTTCAATCAAATAAGTCGTATCTTGTTCAGACCGATAAATAGAGCTGAGGTTATAGTTAAAACTGCTAGTAGAAAACCGAAATAACTAGTGATAGTAGGCATGACGAGGCTAAATGAAATACGTTATTTTTATCCATATGTTTATAAAGCACTTCCCTAAGTTTCTATTTTTGAAAGATACGCGGATGGATAAGTAAAAATACCAATTGAAAGAATATATTCAATTGAAAGTTTTTGATTCATCTATTATTATAGATGATACTAACAAAAATCTTGTGACATAGGTACGAAATCAATTCGTCATCTGTCTCTCTATCCCGCGATTAGGAATCAACGGATTCATTGGACAACTTAAGAGTTGTAAAAACTAATATTCTTATTATAAACAATAATTTTTTTATTAAAAATGCATTTAATATATAAATCTATTTAATATATAAATCTATTAAATGGATTCTAATAAATGGATTCTAAATAATTAGAAAGACAAAAAAAAGATTCAAACAAAAATATAACTATAAACACAAAAGAAATATTTTTTGATTTCACGTCTAATTTAATTGAATTTTGGCACTATGCGAATCTGCTTCCTGAATTGTTATAAACCAACCAGTCGGATTCACATTTTACCCAATCTTCGGTTTCTAGCCCGAAGCCAATAACCGAGAGAACCCTTATACTACATACAGGAATTTTCTATTAAATGAATAGTACATGATTCTACATCGACAAGCACCAAGAAAAGAAGAAACAAATTATTTAGTGCTTCATTTCGATACTGATTGTGAAATTGCGTTGCTGCGTCAGAAGA